CTTGAATCAACAAACAAATTGATTGAGAAATTCATCTCCAATAATGAAATAAATCAAGAAAAAATTACTAAAAAAAAAAAAATTCACTTTATCTTTATTTCGACTATAAAAAAGTCACTTTATAATATTAGTAAGAAAAATTCACATATTTTTTGTGATTTATCCTACTTGTCACAAGCATATGTATTTTACAAATTATCACAAACCCAAGTTATTAATTTGTCTAAATTTAGATCTGTTCTTCAATATAACACAACGTCTTGTTTCCTTAAGACTAAAATAAAGGACTATTTTAAAAAACTAGGAATATTTCATTCGGAATTAAAACATAAGAAACTTCAGAGTTATAGAATCAATCAATGGAAAAACTGGTTAAGATGGCATTATCAATACGATTTATCTCAGATTAGATGGTCTAGATTAATGCCAAAAAAATGGCGAACTAGGGTTAATCAAAGTTGTATGGCTCAAAATAAAAATAGAAACTTAAACAAATGGAATTCATATGAAAAAGACCAATTAATTCATTACAAAAAAGAAAATGATTCGGAACTCTATTCATTATCAAACCAAAAAGATAATTTTAAAAAATGTTATAGATATGGTCTTTTAGCATATAAATCAATTAATTATGAAAATAAAAGTGACTCATTTTTTTCTAGATTACCCTTTCAAGTAAAGAAGAACTTAGAAATTTCGTATAATTCCAACACGTCCAAACACAACTTTGTTGATATGCCCGGCAATCTTCATATCAATAATTATCTAAGAAAGGTCAATATTATAGATATAGAAAGAAATCTCGATAGAAAATATTTTGATTGGAAAATTATCCATTTTTCTCTTAGACAAAAAGGCGATATTGAAGCCTGGGTTAAGATCGATACCAACAGTAATCCAAATACTAAAATTGGTATTAATAATTATCAAATAATTGATAAAATTGAGAAAAAAGGGGTTTTTTATCTTACAACTCATCAAAATCCAGAAAAAACTCAAAAAAATTCGAAAAAAGTTTTTTTTGATTGGATGGGAATGAATGAAAAAATATTTAATCGTCCCATATTGAATCTGGAATTTTGGTTCTTCCCAGAATTTGTACTACTTTATAATGTCTATAAAATAAAACCGTGGATTATACCAAGCAAATTCCTTCTTTTTAATTTGAATACAAATGAAAATGTTATTCAAAATAAAAACCAAAAACAAAACTTTTTTCTACCATCAAATAAAAAAATAAAGAATCGAAGTCAAGAAACAAAAGAACCCCCAAGTCAAAGAGAGCGTGGATCAGATATAGAAAACAAAGGAAATCTGAGCCCTGTTTTTTCAAAATATCAAACCGATCTTGAAAAAGATCACGTGGAATCAGACACAAAAAAGGGTCAAAATAAAAAACAATACAAAAGCAACACGGAAGCAGAACTAGATTTGTTCTTGAAACGTTATTTGCTTTTTCAATTAAGATGGAACGATGCTTTGAATCAAAGAATGCTCGAAAATATCAAGGTATATTGTCTCCTGCTTCGACTGATAAATCCAACCAAAATTACTATATCGTCAATTCAAAGGAGAGAAATGAGTTTGGATATAATGCTGATTCAGGCAAATTTACCTCTTACAGACTTGATGAAGAAGGGGGTATTGATTATCGAACCTATTCGGTTGTCTGTAAAACATAATGGACAATTTATTATGTATCAAACCATAGGTATTTCATTGGTTCATAAAAGTAAACACCAAACTAATCAAAGATACCGAGAACAAAGATATGTTGATAAAAAGAATTTTGACGAATTCATTCTGCAACCTCAAACTCAAAGAATAAATACAGAAAAAACTCATTTTGATTTGCTTGTTCCTGAAAATATTTTATGGTCTAGACGTCGTAGAGAATTGAGAATTCGAAGTTTTTTTAATTCTTTGAATTGGAATGTCGTCGATAGAAATTCAGTATTTTGCAACGAAACCAATGTAAAAAACTGGAGTCAATTTTTGGGTGAACGGAAACCCCTTTATAAAGATAAAAATGAATTAATTAAATTTAAGTTCTTTCTTTGGCCTAATTATCGATTAGAAGATTTAGCTTGTATGAATCGTTATTGGTTTGATACCAATAATGGTAGCCGTTTCAGTATCTTAAGGATACATATGTATCCACGATTGAAAATTAATTGATAGTACTATATACCCTGTCTCGTATAGAGTATCTGAAAGCAAACAAATGCAAACATGCCTTGTTTTACATCTCATTCAAATCTAATTCGAGTAGACAATACTAAATCAATAAAATAAGGTATTGATTAGATCTAGAAATGAATCAACAGAATCTTCTTCATTTTAGGATTTTAGGTTTCAATTATTCGCTTTTGTGACTGAAAAAAACGTACCTCCCACCTTTTTGGATTCCTATCTGAATCAAATTTGAAATTTGATTAATTTATTGGAATTGCTAAAATTAGAGGTTCATAAAGAAATTAAGTCTATATACCACGTTCAAATTACTGGCATTATTATTACTGATCAATAAAATTCGAAAAAATCCATATCTGTAAAATAAAGAAAGGGGAAATTCATTTATGGTAAAAAATTCTGTCATTTCAGTTATTTTTCAAGAAGAAAAGAAAGGATCTGTTGAATTTCAAGTATTCAATTTCACCAATAAGATACGGAGACTTACTTCACATTTAGAATTGCACAAAAAAGACTATTTATCTCAGAGAGGTTTGAAGAAAATTTTGGGAAAACGTCAACGACTGCTAGCTTATTTGGCAAAAAAAAATAGAGTACGTTATAAAGAATTAATTAATCAGTTGGACATTCGAGAGACAAAAACTCATTAATTTGATTAATTTGAAGAGTTATTTCATTTTCACTTATATGTTTCGATTAAATTTTGATGAACTTCTTTTCACTTTCAGTAATTCATGCAAGAATGAATCGTTAAAAAACTTATGACTGCACCAACTACAAGAAAAGACCTCATGATAGTCAATATGGGGCCTCAGCACCCATCAATGCACGGTGTTCTTCGACTCATCGTTACTCTAGATGGTGAAGATGTTGTCGACTGCGAACCAATATTGGGTTATTTACATAGAGGGATGGAGAAAATTGCGGAAAACCGAACAATTATACAATATTTGCCTTATGTAACACGTTGGGATTATTTAGCTACTATGTTCACAGAAGCAATAACCATAAATGGACCCGAACAATTAGGCAATATTCAAGTACCTAAAAGGGCTAGCTATATCAGAGTCATTATGTTGGAGTTGAGTCGGATAGCTTCTCATTTGTTATGGCTCGGTCCTTTTATGGCGGATATTGGTGCACAGACCCCTTTCTTCTATATTTTTCGAGAAAGAGAATTGATATATGACCTATTCGAAGCTGCCACCGGTATGCGAATGATGCATAATTATTTTCGTATTGGGGGAGTGGCTGCCGATCTACCCTATGGCTGGATAGATAAATGTTTGGATTTTTGCGATTATTTTTTAACAGGGGTTGCTGAGTATCAAAAACTTATTACCCGGAATCCTATTTTTTTAGAACGAGTTGAAGGCGTAGGCATTATTGGGAGAGACGAGGCATTAAATTGGGGTTTATCGGGACCAATGCTACGAGCTTCCGGAATAGAATGGGATCTTCGTAAAGTTGATCATTATGAGTCTTACGACGAATTTGATTGGCAGGTTCAATGGCAACGAGAAGGGGATTCATTAGCTCGTTATTTAGTACGAATCGGTGAAATGACAGAATCCATAAAGATTATTCAACAGGCTCTGGAAGGAATTCCAGGAGGGCCTTACGAAAATTTAGAAATGCGACGTTTTGACAGATTAAAAGATCCTGAATGGAATGATTTTGAATATCGGTTTATTAGTAAAAAGCCTTCTCCAACTTTTGAATTGTCGAAACAAGAACTTTATGTGAGAGTTGAAGCCCCAAAAGGAGAATTGGGGGTTTTTCTGATAGGAGATCAGAGCGTTTTTCCTTGGAGATGGAAAATTCGCCCACCAGGTTTTATCAATTTGCAAATTCTTCCTCAGTTAGTTAAAAGAATGAAATTGGCTGATATTATGACAATACTAGGTAGCATAGATATCATTATGGGAGAAGTTGATCGTTGAAATGATAATTGATACAACAGAAATAGAGACTATCAATTCTTTTTCCAAATTGGAATCCTTAAAAGAAGTCTATGGGATCATATGGATGCTTGTCCCTATTGTGACTCTTGTATTAGGAATCACAATAGGTGTACTAGTAATTGTTTGGTTAGAAAGAGAAATATCTGCAGGAATACAACAACGTATCGGGCCTGAATATGCCGGCCCTTTAGGAATTCTTCAAGCTCTAGCAGATGGGACAAAACTACTTTTGAAAGAGAACCTTATTCCATCTACAGGAGATACTCGTTTATTCAGTATCGGACCATCCATAGCAGTAATATCTATCTTTCTAAGTTATTCAGTAATTCCTTTTGGTGATCACCTTGTTCTAGCCGATCTTAGTATTGGTGTTTTTTTTTGGATTGCCATTTCAAGTATTGCTCCCGTTGGACTTCTTATGTCGGGGTATGGATCAAATAATAAATATTCCTTTTTAGGTGGTCTACGGGCAGCTGCTCAATCAATTAGTTATGAAATACCATTAGCTCTATGTGTGTTATCAATATCTCTACGTGTGATTCGGTGAGACCTAAAATTTATCAAAATTCTTTTCTTTCTAGAAACAAGGATAAAAAGATTTGATTGACTATATATATTTTTATTTTTCTTCAGCATTTGAGTTGATGAACTAAACCAGATAGTTATATGAGTGAAAGAAAACGGCTTCGAAATTTGCAGTAAAAAAGTTGAGTCTCATTTCCTATGTACAAGAATCAAATGGTGAAAAAAGTAAACATAAGCAAGAGAGATTGTTTACCCCAAGATTCGTGAATTGTCATGATAGCTTGAAGCGGGTTCAAAAGACCAACTCTATGGAGTTTT